TAAAGGTCGTAATGCCAGAGGCATCATTACCGCAAGGCATAGAGGGGGAGGTCATAAGCGTCTATACCGTAAAATCGATTTTCAACGGAATGAAAAAGACATATCTGGTAGAATCGTAACCATAGAATACGACCCCAACCGAAATGCATACATTTGTCTCATACACTATGGGGATGGTGAGAAGAGATATATTTTACATCCCAGAGGGGCTATAATTGGAGATACCATTGTTTCTGGTACAGAAGTTCCTATCTCAATGGGAAATGCCCTACCTTTGAGTGCGGTTTGAACTATTGATTTACGTAATTGGAAGTAACCAATTAGGTTTACGACGAAACCTAGAAATCAATCACTGATCCAATTTGAGTACCTCTACGGGATAGACCTCAACAGAAAACTGAAGAGTAACGGCAGCAAGTGATTGAGTTCAGTAGTTCCTCATATAAAATTATTGACTCTAGAGATATGGTAATATGGAGAAGACAAAATTGTTTGAAGCACCGACAGAACCGGAAGCGCCCCTTGTTTCAAAGAGAGGAGGACGGGTTATTCACATTTCATTTGATGGTCAGAGGCGAATTGAAAGCTAAGCAGTGGTAATTCTACCCCCGGGGAAAAATAGAGATGTCTCCTACGTTACCCGTAATATGTGGAAGTATCGACGTAATTTCATAGAGTCATTCGGTCTGAATGCTACATGAAGAACATAAGCCAGATGATGGAACGGGGAGACCTAGGATGTAGAAGATCATAACATGAGTGATTCGGCAGATTTGGATTCCTATATATCCACTCATGTGGTACTTCATCATACGATTCATATAAGATCCATCTGTCTAGATATCATTATATACATCCAGAAAGCCGTATGCTTTGGAAGAAGCTTGTACAGTTTGGGAAGGGGTTTTGATTGATCAAAAAGAAGAATCTACTTCAACCGATATGCCCTTAGGCACGGCCATACATAACATAGAAATCACACTTGGAAAGGGTGGACAATTAGCTAGAGCAGCGGGTGCTGTAGCGAAACTGATTGCAAAAGAGGGTAAATCGGCCACATTAAAATTACCGTCTGGGGAGGTCCGTTTGATATCCAAAAACTGCTCAGCAACAGTCGGACAAGTGGGTAATGTTGGGGTGAACCAGAAAAGTTTGGGTAGAGCCGGATCTAAGCGTTGGCTAGGTAAGCGTCCTGTAGTAAGAGGGGTAGTTATGAACCCTGTAGACCATCCCCATGGGGGTGGTGAAGGAAGGGCCCCAATTGGTCGAAAACAACCCACAACCCCTTGGGGTTATCCTGCGCTTGGAAGAAGAAGTAGAAAAAGGAATAAATATAGTGATAGTTTGATTCTGCGTCGACGTACTAAATAGGAGATAAAATCGAGAATATGTTTCTTCGTCTTTACAAAAGAAAAAAAGATAGGAGTAATTAGCTGTGACACGTTCACTAAAAAAAAATCCTTTTGTTGCTAATCATTTATTAGGAAAAATAGAAAAGCTCAACATAAGGGGGGAAAAAGAAATAATAGTAACTTGGTCCCGGGCATCTACCATTATACCCACAATGATCGGCCATACAATTGCTATTCATAATGGAAAAGACCATTTGCCTATTTATATAACAGATCGTATGGTGGGTCACAAATTGGGAGAATTTGCACCTACTCTAAATTTCCGGGGACATGCGAGAAGCGATAATAAATCTCGTCGTTAATGTTAATAATAATAAAGTGAATATGGGTGCTCGTCGTTCATTGGTGGGAGGTTAATCTTATGATAAAGAGGGACCCAGATGTGGAAGTATCCGCTTTAGGTCAACATATATGTATGTCTGCTCACAAAGCACGAAGAGTGATCGATCAGATTCGTGGGCGTTCCTACGAGGAAACACTTATGATACTAGAACTCATGCCTTATCGAGCATGTTATCCTATTTTTAAATTGGTTTATTCGGCAGCAGCAAATGCTAGTCACAATATGGGTTTCAAGGAAACAGATTTAATCATTAGTCAAGCCGAAGTCAACGAGGGTACTGTCGTGAAAAAGTTAAAGTGTCGAGCTCGAGGACGTAGTTATCCGATCAAAAGACCCACCTGTCATATAACTATTGTATTGAAAGATATATCTAAAGATCAAGACTATTTCATATGGTTAAGAAAAACTGGATATGTATATATAGATAAATATACAGATGTTAGAGAGAGGTATCTATGTATGGTAGAACACGAAAGACTAAAATGGGTTAATGAAGAAAGCGAGGGTGTATGGGACAAAAAATAAATCCACTTGGTTTCAGACTTGGTACAACCCAAAAGCACCATTCCCTTTGGTTTGCACAACCAAAAAGTTATTCTGAGGGTCTACAGGAAGATCAAAAAATAAGGGATTGTATCAAGAATTATGTACAAAAAAATATGAGAATATCTTCGGGTGTAGAGGGAATTGCGCGTATAGAGATTCAAAAAAGAATCGACCTGGTCCAGGTCATAATCTATATGGGATTTCCAAAATGGTTAATAGAAGGTAAACCGAGAGGAATTGAAGAATTACAGATCAATGTCCAAAAAGGGTTTAATTCTGTGAACCGAAAACTCAACATTGCTATTACAAGAATTGCCAAACCCTACGGAGACCCAAATATTCTTGCAGAATTTATAGCTGGACAATTAAAAAATAGAGTTTCATTTAGAAAGGCAATGAAAAAAGCTATTGAATTAACTGAGCAAGCAGATACAAAAGGAATTCAAGTACAAATTGCAGGACGTATCGACGGAAAAGAAATTGCACGTGTCGAATGGATCAGAGAAGGTAGGGTTCCCCTACAAACCATTCGAGCTAAAATTGATTATTGTTCGTATACAGTTCGGACTATTTATGGGGTATTAGGCATAAAAATTTGGATATTTACAGACGAGAAATAAAAAAAGATTTCTTCTTTTCCTTTTCTATCTAGCAATGGACAAAAAAACCTTTCATTATTTTTCCGTTTAATCAAAAATTATCAATTTCAAATCTTCTAATTCTATAGGGTTAAATAAAAATAAGATTGACCTTTTGGTATAATTGCTATGCTTAGTGTGTGACTCGTCGGTTTTTTTAGTTTAGATTAGGATTAAAAAAGGAAAGGACAGTCCCCTAGTCTGAACTAAGAACTATGTAACTAATAACCAGCTCATTGCTTCGTATTATCGAGATCCAAAGAAACAGTCACTATATGATGTATTGATCATAGCGTTGTAGCAACTGAAATCTTTTTAATATTACATATACATAAAAGAAAAACCAATCTGATCGTGGATTGTGATGTGAAACAAAAAAAGGATGTGGATAAATGGAAGGGGGAGAGAAAGAGAGAAGGAGAATATCAATGATATATAATTCCAATATGTATGGTCTATAAATCATCTCATACAAAGGCAGTGTAATAAAGCATCAATATGGATTCGGCCATAATCATAATTAATCATTAAATGAATCCGGTTCATAGGAAAAATAAATACAAATAAAAGAGAGCTTCGAGTCAATAAAGACTGAGTAGATTGACTCAGGAACAACAAATTGAATTAGGAGCTCCGTTGCATAGTTGAGGCCTAGCCATTAATCAAGAAGTGATGGGAACGACGGAACCTATGACTGCAGAAGATTCCATTGAAAACGAATCCTAATGATTCATTAGGTGGGATGGCGGAAAGAACCAGGAACCTATTCATTTATTCTGAGAGGTCAAGGACTGACCCTACGAATTAAACAGATATTGAAAGAGTCAATATTCGCCCGCGAAGGCCTTATTGGATTGCTAAGTTTTTGGGATTCAATAAAGGTAAAAATAAAAATTCTATAGAGGTATATTTCCAGTTGTATATAGAACCCAAGATATATAAATTTTTACGTGGCAGATTAGATCTCAAAAAATCCTATGATTCAGTCTATTATAAATTCAATACATATTCGTAATATTATGGAATCATTTCATTCGCGAGGAGCTGGATGAGAAGAAACTCTCATGTCCGGTTCTGCAGTAGAGATGGAATTGAGAATAAGAAACAACCATCAACTATAACCCCAAAAGAACCAAATTCCGTAAACAACATAGAGGAAGAATGAAGGGAATATCTTACCGAGGCAATCGTATTAGTTTCGGCAGATATGCTCTTCAGGCACTTGAACCCGCCTGGATCACATCTAGACAAATAGAAGCAGGGCGACGAGCAATGACACGATATGCGCGGCGTGGTGGAAAAATATGGGTACGTATATTTCCAGACAAACCTGTTACATTAAGACCTACGGAAACGCGTATGGGTTCGGGGAAGGGATCTCCCGAATATTGGGTATCCGTCGTTAAACCGGGTCGAATCCTTTATGAAATGGGTGGAGTATCAGAAATAGTAGCCAGAGAAGCTATTTTAATCGCTGCGTCCAAAATGCCTATACGAACTCAATTCCTTATTGCAGAATAGGGATGTGTGCAACCAAAGGAAAGGAGTCTTTGTGATGAAAAAACAAACAACCGCAGGCCTTTTTTTCTAGACAAAAAATATATATTTTTTTTTTGCCCTTTCTTCGCATTGAAAGAAACGATAAAAAATAATGATATGATTCAACCTCAAACCCTTTTAAATGTAGCGGACAACAGTGGGGCTCGAAAATTGATGTGTATTCGAATCATAGGAGCTAGTAATCGTCGATATGCTCATATTGGTGACGTTATTGTTGCTGTAATCAAAGAAGCAGTGCCCAATATGCCTCTAGAAAGATCAGAGGTGATCCGAGCTGTAGTTGTACGTACATGTAAAGAACTTAAACGTGACAACGGTATGATAATACGATATGATGACAATGCCGCGGTTGTCATTGATCAAGAAGGAAATCCAAAAGGAACTCGGGTTTTTGGTGCGATCGCTCGGGAATTGAGACAGTTGAATTTTACTAAAATAGTCTCATTAGCTCCTGAGGTATTATAAATACTATATAGAATAAAGACTAATAGACAAGCCCGTGATATGATATAGTAGGGTCTTGGGAATGGATTAAATTAATTTAGTAGATTATGTATCACGTATATCCCTTAACTTTATAATTAATAAAAAAGAAAAATAACGAGCATGTTGATTATATTAAAACTCGGAGGCACAAATAATTATAGTTCATCATGGGTAGGGACACAATTGCTGACATAATAACTTCTATACGAAATGCTGACATGGATAAAAAAGGAACGGTTCGAATAGCATCTACTAATATTACCGAAAACATTGTTAAAATACTTCTACGAGAAGGCTTTATCGAAAATGTGAGAAAACATCGAGAAAGCAACAAAAATTTCTTGGTTTCAACCCTTCGACATAGAAGGAATAGGAAAGGGCCATATAGAACTATTTTAAAACGTATCAGCCGGCCCGGTCTACGAATCTATTCCAACGCTCAACGAATTCCTAGGATTTTAGGAGGAATGGGGATTGTTATTCTTTCTACTTCTCGAGGTATAATGACAGACCGAGAAGCTCGGCTAGAAGGAATCGGAGGAGAAATTTTGTGTTATATATGGTGATCTTTCTGATATCTGAATTGAATTGGTAACTTCCTATATTGCAAAAAAAGAAAAAGAGGAAGGACTGGTTGCCTAATATCACTCCTCCTCCATTAGTTGATACTTCAAGGGGGTTACCTGAAATGAAAGAACAAAAATGGATTCATGAAGGTTTAATTACTGAATCACTTCCCAATGGCATGTTCCGGGTTCGCTTAGATAATGAAGATCTGATTCTAGGTTATGTTTCAGGAAGGATCCGACGTAGTTTTATACGGATACTACCAGGAGATAAAGTCAAAATCGAAGTAAGTCGTTATGATTCAACAAGAGGACGTATTATTTATAGACTCCGCAATAAAGATTCGAACGATTAGGTGTATATTTTTCGACATTATTTTCGTGGGGATACAATACAACTTGAGGTTCAAAATTCCAAGAGACTTATTTTCTTCCAAGGAATAGATTCGGAATTAAGATAAGGAATGACAAATATGAAAATAAGGGCCTCTGTTCGTAAAATTTGTGAAAAATGTCGACTGATTCGCCGGCGGGGACGAATTATAGTAATTTGTTCCAACCCGAGACATAAACAGAGACAAGGATAATCCTTCGAAAAAGGACCCAATGTACAAATAAAATGAAGGATCTGTTTTAACCTGAAATGGATATATCCGTAAATCTCTGACTCATATTGATGAGATGATAAAAGATGGCAAAACCTATACCAAGAGTTGGTTCACGTAGGAATGGACGTATTAGTTCACGTAAGACTGGACGTAGAATACCAAAAGGAGTTATTCATGTTCAAGCAAGTTTCAACAATACCATTGTAACGGTTACAGATGTACGAGGCCGGGTGGTTTCTTGGTCCTCCGCCGGTACTTGTGGATTCAGGGGCACAAGAAGAGGGACACCGTTTGCTGCCCAAACCGCGGCAGGAAATGCTATTCGTACAGTGGTCGATCAGGGTATGCAACGAGCAGAAGTCATGATAAAGGGTCCTGGTCTCGGCAGAGATGCAGCATTACGAGCCATTCGTAGAAGTGGTATACTATTAAGTTTCGTACGGGATGTAACCCCTATGCCGCATAATGGATGTAGACCTCCTAAAAAAAGACGTGTGTAGAAATAAGAATGGAACAGATTTCAAGAGAAATAAATGATTCAATAATCTGATAAAAAATTACTATGCTTCGAGAGGAAGTAGCAGTATCTACTCGGACACTACAGTGGAAGTGTGTTGAATCTAGAGTAGACAGTAAGCGTCTTTATTATGGCCGTTTTATTCTGTCTCCGCTTATGAAGGGTCAAGCCGATACAATAGGCATTGCAATGCGAAGGGCTTTGCTTGGAGAAATAGAAGGAACATGTATCACACGCGCAAAATCTGAAAAAATACCACATGAGTATTCTACTATAGTAGGTATTGAAGAATCCGTACATGAAATTTTAATGAATTTAAAAGAAATTGTATTAAGAAGTAATCTGTATGGAACTCGCAACGCATCCATTTGCATCAGGGGTCCTGGATGCGTAACTGCTCAAGACATCATCTCACCCCCTTCTGTGGAAATTGTTGATCCTACACAGCATATAGCTAGCCTAACGGAACCAATGGATTTGTGTATTGGACTACAAATCGAGAGGAATCGTGGATATCGTATGAAAACACCAAATAATGCACAAGATGGAAGTTTTACTATAGATGCTGTATTCATGCCTGTTCGAAATGCGAATCATAGTATTCATTCTTATGGGAATGGAAATGAAAAACAAGAAATACTTTTTCTAGAAATATGGACGAATGGAAGTTTAACTCCTAAAGAAGCACTTCACGAGGCCTCCCGTAATTTGATTGATTTATTTATACCCTTTCTACATGCGGAAGAACGTGACACAAATTTAGAGGACAATCAAAACATAGTTACTATACCCTTTTTTACCTTTCAGAATAAATTGGATAAATT